TTTATCTACTAATAGTGGACAAATTGGCGTATTACCAAATCACGCGCCGATTGCCACAGCTGTAGATATAGGTATTTTGAAAATACGCCTTAATAACCAATGGTTAACGATGGCTCTGATGGGCGGTTTTGCTAGAATAGGAAATAATCAAATCACTATTTTAGTAAATGATGCAGAGAAGAGTAGTGACATTGATCCACAAGAAGCTCAGAAAACTCTTGAAATAGCGGAAACTAACTTGAGAAAAGCTGAAGGCAAGAGACAAACAATTGAGGCAAACTTAGCTCTCAGACGAGCTCGAACACGAGTCGAGGCTCTCAATACGATTTGATTTTGTAACTAGCTGACGTGTCCAAAAAAAACTTCTGTACTGTATAAAAAAAACAAAAGTTCTTTTTATAGACAGACCCATTTTGATTCTACCACTTGAATACAATCAAGTAAAATCAAATTCTGATATAACAAAAAAAAGATAGGATCCAAAAACTATAAATAAAAACAATAAAAGAAAAAGAAGCTGGTTACAAAAACTTATTAGACATCATGATCAATGGTGTCTAATAAGTTCTACCTACTATTGGATTTGAACCAATGACTCCTGCCGTATGAAAGCAATACTCTAACCACTGAGTTAAGTAGGTCATTTATTATCGTAAAGAGAAGGAAAAGGGATACCTATCACCACATCGATAGGATTATAAATCCAATATTATTTCTAAGCAATATCAATAAACAACATGATCAAAGAGATATAATGTTAGATCATGTAATATTCATCTTGACAAGAAATTATCTACATGATAAGATAAAATGTGTATGACAAACACAAGGGCTATAGCTCAGTTAGGTAGAGCACCTCGTTTACACGTGCGCCAATGTTTTTCAGAGGAGTCGATCATGTAATCAAACGAATTGATTGATCTTATTAAAAAATCGATGTCTTACTCCAGACTTTTTTTTTAGGAAACAAAAGAGGAGAACAATAGCCTGACAAAAGATTCGGTCCTATTTCCTATTAAGGTACCCCGTTAAATAGGAGATGAATAGAACCCATCATTGATTTGAGATATTGATAGGGTAAATACCCAGTCTACTCAATGCAAGGCAGAATGAGTATAAGGAACTCAAAAATTCTCTTTTCGTCCTATGAAGCTTAAGGTGTATGAAGTTTCATGTTTGATTTTTTAATCAGGCAGGATGTTAGAGACTCTATTTAACTTAGGTTGATCTAGACTAAAAGCAAACCTACGTCAAGAGAACCCAACCCTTCTTTGAAACACTTTGGTAGTTCTTCTGTATTGTATTAGAATTCAAAAATAATGAATCAGAGTACTTGGAACCATTTCTTATTTTTTTTTTAAGAAAAAATCTGGTAGACTAACTGATCTTTCTATCAGTTAATGAAAGAGCCCAATGCAAAAAAACTGCATGTTGGGTCTTTGAAAGAGTTCGAATCATTTTGATAATAATAAGTTAGATCTCTTTTACCGAGAAGGTCTACGGTTCGAGTCCGTATAGCCCTAACTAAGAAATTTATTCTATCTAATAAATGAGATTCAAATATAAATAAAATAATTGTATAAATTTTGTCCTGATTATTGTATTATTGTTGTTTCTAACAGGTTCCTTTCGATTGCTTGGTTCATCAAAAAAATTCTCATATCATAAGCATAAGTCCTGGGGATCGTTGAGAACAAAATGGAAAACCTAATTTTATTTCAATGGATCCAATCAATATCTATCGATATATCTAGATAGCTACTTCTAATTTCAGAGAAACTATTTTTCTTCATTAATTTTTGTAGTCGTAGGTGGATTTTTTTATATGAATTTTGCTCTTTTACTGGCTACAATCAAAAAGTTCATAATACTTCTTTTTTTTGTATCCCCACTTAATCTTGGTGACTTTTTAGAGTCAAAATTCTGACACGTACCTAAAAACTGAAATATAATTTAATTTACCCAAAATGGAATCTATCTAATCTAAGTAAGATGGGTATGGTAAAGTCTTACTGGATTTGTTGATACGTCATAATTTGAAAAACAAAGATATTTTTTTAAATAAAAAAAGAAATTTCAAAATAAATAAATAAAACATAAACAAAATTTGAAACAGAAATAAAGCAAATATCATTATAATATTAGTTAATAATATTATATTATTAATATTAGTTATTAATTAATATTAGAAACTTAGAAAGATTTAGAAAGAATAAGTAATAAGTGTACTAAAAATAAGATTACAATCAATAAATCTTAAAATGAGACGTCTACCACAGCAACAGCACAGCAAACAAAGGAAAATAAATGATTCGATTAAACTGAATTTTTCTTTTGACTAAAGAGTTCTATATCCCTTGCCAATCCACTTCGATTCGAATCGACTAAACTAATCGGGTCTATTTTCCACATTCATAGGAGTTCGTCTATGTTTCTGCTTTACGAATATGATATTTTCTGGGCATTTTTAATAATATCAAGTGCTATTCCTATTTTGGCA